AATTCTGCCACACTAAAATACGTTGTATTTTTCCATAATAATATGTTCGCTCAAAAAAGACTCCAGAAGATGTTAATGGTAAATAAGAAGATTGTTTACGAAGAAACACTAATAAAAATTCGCATTCAGATATATAAGAATTATATAAGAACCAAAATAGTCTTTTATTTTCTTTTGAAATAACAGAAATAGATTTCTTCGGAGTAATGAGACTATTCCAATTATGATATTGGTGAAGAAAGAGCCGCAAAAAATGCAAAGAGGAAGCATCCTGGACTCGAGATTGAAGAATTTGAACCAGGATTTCCATATGAATGGGATGAGGTATTAGTATATCTGACAGATAATTTAAATGCGATAATTTATCTTCTAAAAAGGGAAATATTGAATGAATAGATCGTAAATTGTGTATTTCTTCGATGGAAGATTTCAATTGAAGCGAGAATGGAATTTCTACAATGACTGAAACTCCCTCAGATATCATCAGAGAATAAAAATAGGAATAATAATTGTGTCCAACGAATCTATTTTGATTAGATTCATTAAAGGAACAAATCAAATGATTTTGTTGATACATTCGAATAATTAAACGTTTCACAAGTACTGCACTAGATTTCTTGTCATAACCTAAAAAATTTACGGATTCGTAAAAAATCGACCCATTTAAACCATGATCATGAGCAAATACATAAATATACTCCTGAAAGAGAAGCGGATATAGGAAGTGTTGTTGCCAAGATCTTTCTTTTTCTAAAAAGCAGCTTTGTAATTCTTCCATTTTTATTTCTACTTGAAGCAGGAGCAGGAGGCATTTCTTGGGTTATCAAATGATACATAGTGCAATATGGTCAGAACGAAGTATGTATTTTCCTTATCCTTATTATAGATATTAATTATGTATCTAGTATGCTAAGAAAAATATATTATATATACCCCGGAAGGAAACTAGGAGTCCAATCAACAGATCTTTTTACTTTCTTTTTCTATCCAACGAGTTTAGCCTTCTTTCTGAGAATTAAAAAAGTGTAAAAAATCCTTTATTTTCGAAACCCGATTGCTCTTTTGACTTTGGAAAAAATTCTCTTTATCAGTATACCGTTTCTTCTACACATTCATTCGTTTTCAATGTAAAGATCTAAAGAATAATTAGGATTCATTAAAAAAAAGAAAAAGAATCTGTGGTCTACTCACATCCCAGGAGGACCCACTGTTTCCCGCATCAGGCACTAATCTATTTTTAACGTCTAATTAGATTGGGGAATTTTTGAATCCAAATTAAGAACATAAGCTCGTTTCTTTTTGTTTTACCAAAATTAGAGCTATAGGGCTCTATCCATTTATTCATTAGACCCAACCAACAAATAGTAAGTAAATGAAACTTGTTTCCTTACAAAAATCAAAACAATTCTTTGGAATGATTCGGTAAGGATAAACTCAAAGTTCCACTTTCTTTAATTGAAATTTTGCATTTTATAATACAAAAAAAATTGATTTTATTACGACATGCTGTTTTTTCCATTCGTTACCTTTGAGGATCAGTCGTGGTCTTATAGACTCTACCAATAGTCTGGACGAATTCGTTACTTCATCCAAATGTGTAAAAAATCATAGTCGCACTTAAAAGCCGAGTACTCTACCATTGAGTTAGCAACCCGAAAAAATACAATTACAATATGTAGAATACAATATGTAGATATGATCAAAAAAAAAAATTAATTGAATTGCATAACCTCATCAAAATATTGAACTAACAAAAAAAAAAAGATTTAACGATCAATTAGAAAGATCAAAATCCAAAATCGAAAGAAAAATCGGCGAATCCAATTAAAAAACAACAGATTCACAAACAAACAATAAGGGGTACTCGAATTTAAACTAAATTAAATGAACCACCCGTTTTTGTTATTCAATTTTGGATTATCGTTAAAAAAATTAATCTTGTCAGACAAAAAATCCAGCAATACAAACCACTTAAATGAACTAAGACCCCAATAGAAAAACTACTTATTTATTGGTTGGGGATAAACAGATCTATTGATCTATAGATCGAATTATATTTGTTCGATACGCCATTGTCAATATGAATACAATGGTGAGAAAACAAATTTAAGTAAATCAAATAAGGATTTGTGTTAGATTAGGACAACATAAAAAAAAATAGATTTTGATGTAAAAAAGAAATAAGGAGAAGAGGTAAAGAAAAAATCTCGGGTTTATTCAATTAAAATAGAATATTAGGTACAATAAGAAAGATTAATCCCTTGTTTGTTGGTAGATTACCACAACAAGAAAAAAAAATAGAACAAGAAAAGGCAAATTATAGGTAAATAATTACCCAAAGATAGATACTAGTTACTTCACCCTTATTTCTTATTTATTTTACACTTATTTTTTTATTATTTTAGAATTTCCTTTTTTCAATTTCATTAACTCAGAGTTCTTTCTTTAAAAAATTCTGCCTTTCTTAAAATATCATAAACAGTTCCTGTAGGTTGAGCGCCCTTTTCAAGGAAATATAGAATAAGAGGAACATTTGAATAAGTTTGATTCTTTATCGGATCATAAAAACCCACTTTTCGAAGATCTCTTCCTTCTCTTCGGGATCGAACATCAATTGCAACGATTCGATAGATGGCTCATTGGGATAGATATAGATAAACCATTCTCCCCCCAGAAACGTATAGGAGGTTTTCTCCTCATACGGCTCGAGAAAAAAGGATTCTAATTTCTGTATATAATATATAACGGCAAATTGAGATCCATAAAATAATAAATGGACTATGATTCATTTTTTATTCTTCCTTGCCTTACAGAAAAAGAAATATCATTTATACTCATAACTCAAGTTGAATAATTCTGACAAAGTCCAAAGGAAAATCCTTAGATATTTTTTGAGCCGTCTCTAATCTCTTTTGTTTGTCTCATCTCGAATACATTTTGATTTCTTATTCTGATTTAATTGTGGAGACAATTGAAAATAGTGTTTCCTTGTTCCGGAATCCTTTATCTTTGCTTTTTGAAATCATTGGGTTTAGACATTACTTCGGTGATCCTTATTCTTTTTCAAAAAGGTAGCAACATCCTTTTTGTTTTTTGGTATTTCTTTCTATTTCTATCTATAGAAAAGAAAGATTGATTCCCGTATGACACACTTTATTTGACCGAAATAGTTTTACCAATTCCGAAAAATTTGACTTTTTTCAAACTTGTTTCGAATTTGAACCTTTCGATTTCTATATTGAAGATATGCTTACAAAGCCGGTCTAACTTATTGATTGTGACTAACCCTAGATTCTTCCCCTTGATAAATGAATCAATTCTTTATGCTCGAGCTCCATGATGTACTATCAACCTAAGACAAATTAGGTTAGGTTTGTAATGGAACAGAACAAACTATGTCGAGACAAGAGCATCTTCATTGGTATAGAAAATGGTGGATGTAAAAAAAATCCACAACCGATCGTGTCCTTCAAGTCGCACGTTGCTTTCTACCACATCGTTTCAAACGAAGTTTTACCATAACATTCCTCTAATTTAGAATTGAATTTCAAACCGCTATGGAATTGATTCATTATTCATTATATAATTAATTATGAATAGTCATTAGCTTAACAGGCGATATATAATAATTTTTTCTATCTATGAGTGGATAAGTATTTATCCGGAGAAGGCTCCGCAAATATCCAATTTCTTTAACCTCCTATTATATGAATAAAACAAATTTCTAAAAAAGACAAAAACTCTAAAAAAACAGGACTTTTGCTTAAGAGTTATTGAAATCTTCAACGTCAACAGATTGCTCGGGACAATCAATCAGTAGAGTAGAGGAGGGATCTAGTTTTTTTTCAAAAGAAAAAACTAGAAACCTCAAAGGAAAGTCTTTTTTTAATTTAATAGATATAGATTTCTAATTCCGAAACAACAAAAATAAATTAAGTAAACAAACAATTCCAATGATCTAAAAAGGTCATAAGTTTCTCGAAAATATGATTTAGCACACTTCTTCAAATACTAAAAGTTCATAAAAAATGAATTCGTGTAAGGCAAAATGAAAGTCATTATTCTTTCATATGAAAAAAAGAATTTAAATCAAGAATTAGAAGAGTCTGATCTTGTCGTATTATCCACCATATACAAGGAACAATTGTTACAGGGGAGAATCCTGTATATTTAAATAAATAATCACGGACCCCTTTCAAAAATCCTTTTCACTTAAATAAAAGCCTTTTCAATATTGAATTTTTAATATTGAAGTACAACTGAAGAAGTACAACAAACAATAATATAACAATATTATGATAAAATATCATAATATCATATATACATATATATTATGTTATGTATGTAAGCGCAGATTATGTATGTAAGCGCAGACCTTGTTTATTTTATAATATAAAGATTTTGTTTTACTTCAAGTTCAAAAAATTATTCATCAAAGTATATGAAATATACGAAATTCCCCCCAATCGCTATATTACATTGATTCCAAATTCAAATTTGGACCAAATACAAATATAAGATACTAAAATACAAAGAAATGGGATATTGATCAGATAATTTGTTTTTCCTATTTTTTTCCACAACACTTCTTTAAGAACCTTAAGACCCGCGACGAAAGTAATGAAATTTAGTACCACAAACTTCTTTCTTACTCTTTTGTTTTTAGTTTAGTCTCCGTGAAATTTTTATATCTTATTTTGTGACTTTAAGCTTTATAATAATTTCTTTTATGGAAAGGAATAAGGATGCTCTTGTTTCACATTTCGATTTCGAATGTATCATGGGACAACTCTATTTCACATATATGGGACATAAAAACTCATTCAAAAAAAAAATATTTACTTCTATTCACTTTTATTTGATACTTTATTATGAATCAAATCAATTCTAAGAATTCAGAAAAAAGGTTGTTCTCTTTAAGTTAAGATTTTATTTTTATATGGGATACAATGTAATCTAGAATACAACATAATCCCTTCTTTCGTTTCTGATGGAAACGATCTGGGACGGAAGGATTCGAACCTCCGAATAACGGGACCAAAACCCGCTGCCTTACCACTTGGCCACGCCCCATTTTGATTTCTAGTCTAATCTACAAAATAAAGTGTAATATTCGTATTAGGATTCGTCAATCCCAGGCGAAATATACATACAGGATATTTTCTTGCTAAGATTCAATACATTAGATGTAGTCGAATCAAAAAAATTCATTGATCATTACATAGAATTCAATTAAGATAATGTATGAAAGTAGAATTCCTTGTATTATCATTTGAGAATGGAAGGAACTATTTTTGATTTGGGAGAGTTAGAAAAAAAGAAGGATTTTTTTACTTTCTTTTTTCATTTTTCCCTTAGAAAAATAACTCAATCAAAATAAAATTATCTAATCTACAAAAACTAAATTTTTGTTATGCTTAATATTTCTAGTTTAATCTGTATCTGTCTTAATTCTGTCCTTTATTCAAATGGTTTTTTCTTCGCCAAATTGCCTGAAGCTTATGCGATTTTCAATCCAATCGTAGATGTTATGCCTGTCATACCTGTTCTCTTTTTTCTCTTAGCCTTTGTTTGGCAAGCTGCTGTAAGTTTTCGATAAAATCTTTAATACTTTGCCGAATTCATTCATGATTTATTCGATAATAAAATTAACAAAAATAAAATTAACAAAATGAATAAGATCAGTAGGTAAAGTGTTACATTTTAAATCTTGGATTCGAAAATAGAAATTCTTCTATTTTATATTGAATAACTGCGTCAATGCATTTGGATCAACTTATTTCTCTCCGCGTTCTGATTTTCCCGCGGGCAAGGACTTTTTTTTTAAGTCTAGGTCTTCTACAATACCAAATTATTGGTATGACAAGAAATCTTTTGTAAGGAAGGAATCAAAATCTTTTTACAAAAAAAATTCCTAAAAACAACTTTTCAAAAAAAATATTTGTAGTAAAAAAATAGAGAATCTATTCCCTTTATCGAAAAAATCTTATCTTGGAGATTGTGTAATGCTTACTCTCAAACTCTTTGTTTACACAGTAGTGATATTCTTTGTTTCTCTCTTCATCTTCGGATTCTTATCTAATGACCCAGGACGTAATCCTGGGCGTGAAGAATAAAAAAAAAGAGATTTTTCGTTTTTCCTTGGTTTTTTCTAAATTTTTTATTATTTTATCTATTCCATATATTTACCTATGATAAAATCAAGGAATCCAAATTCCTTCGAAATCGGAAGTTCTCAAGTAATTATAATCAGAACCGGCGGAGAAAGAGGGATTCGAACCCTCGGTACGAATAACTCGTACAACGGATTAGCAATCCGCCGCTTTAGACCACTCAGCCATCTCTCCCAATTTTCAATTGAAAATTTTTATGTGATGTAACATATGAAATAAAAATCGAGAAAATTCTCTTCTTCTTATTCTTATTTTCTTTTCCAATTTGAAATTTTTTTAATTTCTATTAATCTACATAATAATGAAATATTTTATTTTAAATGTTAAATTTTAAATGTTAATTTTAATTAAATAAATATTCATTAATAAAAAATAAAAATTGAAATTAGAAAGAAAAGTCTTATATTAATCTTATCTTATATTAATTATACTTAAATTAATTATACTTAAATATTAATTATATATATATAACTATATATAGTTAGATATATAATTATATTGTATCTATTTTAATTGTAAAAGTGTCTATATAAATTATATATAAAAATATATATTGTAATTATTAAATGCAATTAGATAAATTATTTATCTTTATATATCAAAGTGTTATATAGTTATATATAACTATATATATAGTTATAAAGATAAATATATATGTATATAATATATATAAAGGTAAATATATAAAATAAAGGTAAATATATAAAAACACATTCATTTGTAATTTGCAAATATATATACATTATATAGTATATATTATAATAACAATTAACAATAGTTTTCAGATTCTAAATATGTATTTTAATAATCAAACAAAGTGTCCTAATCCTAAATTAAATATATGATTTATTAATAATCAAAGTATTAAATATTAATATAATATTTTATAATATTTTTCATTTCATTTTTATTATATTTTATTTCTTTATCTTTATATTATATTTTTATTTTATTTCTATTGTTCTGTTCTATTTCTTTCTTCAATTTTTTTTTTCATTCTTATAAAAAAAAAGTACTAAACTATAAGAAAATTAAGTATAAGAAAAAAGCAAATAAAACAAATACAAAGAGTTAAGAAATCAAATTAAGTGAAAAACAAATTTGATTAGGAATTCCATTTCATTTAGATAATTAAAGGGGATATCTCGAATAGAAAAATACCTTATTAACTTTGTATAAAAGGCCCCTCCCCTCACGCCCCGACCGGTTAAGTACTGTCCAGCCCAGTACTTCTTTTTTTTTCAAGCATTCCTAGGCCAAATGATTTAATTATGATTTAATAGCAATCCATTTTTTATTGAAGAAACAACAAAACAAGCACAATCTC